TGATCCCATTTTTTTCATCGGGTCCGGGTAGAGACCAAAGGTCTTGGGCGACCGATCCGGCAGAACAACTCAAAAGATAAAGAAGTATCGTTAATTTCTTCATGCTCGTTCCAAGTTCGAAGTACCATTTGTACAAATAAGAATCCCTTTCGTTACATGATTTCTTCTTCATATAGATAGATATAGGATCTATGGGGCAATTACTTAGAAGTACATTTTGTGCAACAGCCCTTCCTATCTGATAGAAAAGGATCTCATGATCCTGAACCGATCTTACCTGAGATCGCAAATCCCAAGTTTGTCTATGAAGAGCGGATCTAATTGTATTAGTGTCTATAATTGATTTCTTCTGTGTAATACTAATCGCTAAGGCCTCATTGGTAAGTGCTACAAGATCTCGTGCATTGGAACCCATCGTTATGGACCCGAATTCATTAGTATGGAACATTTTCTTTTCCAAGTGAAATCCCTTAGTATATGAAAGATTGAAAAAGTGCTTTCGTTGTTGTGGAATAAGAAGCCTTCGTATCTTAATGCATGTATTTAATTTATTCGGAACTATTAGAGCGGGATCCACTTTTGGGGGAATATGAGTCGAAGCAATAACAAGAATATTTCTAGTGGAACATCTTTCACAATCCCTGGATAGATAGTTCACTAATAGACCGAGGGATAAGTAATTCGACTCATTCACATCCAGATCATGAATGTTTGGAATCCATATTATGCAAGGAGACATTGCTTTTGCTAATTCGAATTGAAGGGTGATAGAAAATCGGTCTATTTCCGGCATCATATCCATAGTTAGCGCATTCATCAGAGTTAGCAGCTCCGTATCGAGGTCAAGATCGATATCGTCACTAGCATCAATCTCGTCACTATCATCAATATTGTCACTATCATCAATATCGATATCATCCATAAGAAACCCTTTAGGCTTGTTATCCAGGAACTTGTTCAGAAATACCAAAGGAACATAGGAGTTTGTCACTAGGTATTTGACCAAATAGGAGCGTCCAGTTCCTATAGAACCTATCACTAAAATACCCCTAGAGGGGGATAGGGCTAAGCGGAGCGAAAAGGGTTTTTCATGAGACGGGAAATGAAAACTATTAGCCCCACACGAGGTTTGTGAATAAGTGATTGTCTGATAATGAGCAAGGAATATCCGTCTTTCTGCTAAACAGGATGTATTGAACTCATAATTCATTAGACACTTTTTATGAATGTCAACTAAATATCGTAAGTAAATTGCTCCCGGGTGTTCAATCATTTGATAACCAGAGTCGTTCTTTGATAAATGATCACTAGATAAATAATCACTATGAGTCAGACTCAATAGAATTTGATCAATCCCTTTTTCTGTCGTTAAGGTGGAGAACTGAACCAAAAATTCTCGTTCTTCATCATCAATCGAATCACTGTTCGCAACCCAGGATTCCATTTTATCATCAATCCAATCACTGTTCACGTTTTTTCTTTTTCTTATCAATGAATAGATCTCTTTACTTGTATGACTTAGATGTCTCGTATTTCTCGAAAAAGTGATTCGATTGGTGGGATTTGGTATGATACTTATGAGATCGATGAAATTGATATTCAAATATTTCTTCTTAGAACGGATTGATTTGACCCCATAAGCGGGATCACCACCCAATAGCATGTTGCCGCCAGAAACAGAACCCCGGATTTCTTCTAGAGAATCTCCTAATTGTTCCAGAGCAACTAGAAACAGATTCTTTAACCAGAAAGAATTCAGTTCAGATGTAGGATACCTATCCAGAAGTTTTCGCAACTCAATCATGTATGGTGGAATCATCAAAGATTTGACCTTTTCGAACTCTGTCTGTAACTCACTAGAGGCTCGGCAAACAAAGAGAAGATGTGTACGAACGAGATATCCAACAAGAAGAAGAAGGAAAAGGCTTGAATAGAGGAACTCATGAACATTTGGCAATCTCAGATGTGTCGATATCAATGGTGACTCATTATTTCGATGAATCATTTCTTCGAACATAAGAAAATTATGTAAACACTTTCTCGAAATTTCGCTTATCAGATTCCATTGTCGAAGACACCCTTTTTTCTGAAGAATTCGCCATGATATATCTGATCCATACATAATATCATGAAAAATGGATACAAATTTTGGACTGTTACTTAGTATCGACAATAGGTCTGAAAAAGTATCTAAAAATAAAAAATTTAGATATTTGTACCCTGCCGAAGTAAGGAACCATGGCATATATGTTTGGAATAGATTCCATTTTGAGAGAGTTGAAAAAGCACTATCTCGTTGAAAGGTTCTATACATCTGCCCTTTCTCAACGCATTTCTTTAGACAAAGACTCCGTTTTTTCCTATTTTCGGATGGTAAATCTTTCTCAGAACATGGAGTGTGAATCAAACTCATGTTTGAATTGAAATTGAGATACTGATGCAAGTTCTTCCCTTCTGAATCAGATATATTCAGATCTGAAAGAGGTTGACAATAAGTTCT